CCATTTTATGATATATCTATACCACTATTTATTTACTCTCTTTTTACAAGAAATTCTGATCTTGCTAATGATCTAGATTCATATCAGGATCCGTAACTATAAAGTAAAGTTTAAGGAAAAGAGTAAATAAAAAAAAAACTTTTTTGATTGAACGAGTGATTATCCAATTGATTTGGCAATAACGAAAGGATTACTAGTAATACCGGCTGCTCTCACTAAAGTACATATACATATGGGTATCGATATATCACACTCGCAGCTCTGTTACAACACGCCAATTCTAATCGAAATTGAAAGGGTTAGAATGAAATCATAAAAATATGTATACTTTATTTTATTATGGTATTTACTTGGGATTGTAGTTCAATTGGTCAGAGCACCGCCCTGTCAAGGCGGAAGCTGCGGGTTCGAGCCCCGTCAGTCCCGACGAATCCAAATCCAATAAAAAACTATATCAATTCATCTCTCTATTTTTTGTGAAAAGAAGTCCAAATAACATAATTTCATTCCCAACAGTGATCCCTCTTCTTTTTTTCTTTTTCGTTTCACATTTATCATCAACCAAATGGGGGAATTTCCATTTCTTCGACTAGTACCGATTCGATTGATGGGAGAGAGGCATATGTGGATTAGTACAATTATTATATTATTAGCATCAGATTCAGGATTCCACGGGATACCGTACTGTACTGGGTCTGGCTTTTTCAATTACTCCCGATCTGTGAAATATGAAATAGAGTAGAGTATTGTATGTTTCCCGGGAGTACATACATAAATGGAATTTGTACAATATAAAAAAAATTGAACATAGTTACTGTGTATAGAATAGTATAGAATACTTTTTTTTTAAGATTAAAATAAAAGTATATCCTTTTCGGGCCCTATTTTGTGTAACCTCAATTTCAAATTTTACTAATTTGAAATAATCTATCTCATTCCAATTTCGCATTGAGCTTTTGATATATGCGTCCCATTACTAATCCAATGAAAGAGGATATTCAAAAAATAAAGATCAAACAAGGATCACTTTTTTATTAGCGAGGTAATGAATTTTTTTTTTATAAGGGTTTTTCCTTGAAAGAACAAACTTTTTAAATTTATATATAAATATATAAAAAAATAGTTAATTTGATGGAATATTCGATTTTTTTATACCGGAATTTGTACTCGTCTTTATCATACTTCTTTTGTTTTCCAAGAAGATTGGATCATTAAAAAAAGGAGTTTATAACTTAGTTCCTTCCTTTTTTTTCATTGAGCTTCTATTGTTTGTTGGGGTTTGTTTAGAACCAATGGTGAGTGGAAAGGCGGTTAGATGATACTTCATCAGATGATTGTACAAAGAGGGCGGTAGGTTATAGAAAAGAAAGAATGGAAAAGAATGATAAATAAATAAAGGAATTATTGATTGTATCGGGAATCAAATTTTGAGTTCAGTATGGATAAAAGATCGTCCTATGTTATACTATTCAATTCTTGACGATGAATCGATTTGATAGCTCCGATATTGTTATTCATGATATTGATCCGATTCGATATCATCGAGATGTAATGCATCCCATTGAATTTACAGGCGAAAGATTTATTATCTCTATGGGATTAACTCCCGAGTTATTGCGAATTAAAGAAAAATTAAACAATGAGATTATGGAAGTAAATATTCTCGCATTTATTGCTACTGCACTGTTTATTCTAGTTCCTACTGCTTTTTTACTTATAATATACGTAAAAACAGTCAGCCAAGGTGATTAATTTGAATTAAACTTGATTTTTTATTTCTTATCAATAATTGCAGAGAAGAAAAGGATAAAAATTTCGCGTCTTAAATGAAATGGGCAGACTAGAATCAGTCGTATTCTATGAGATACGATAGTATGGTAGAAAGATTCAGATATTTCTTTCTACCATACTATCTAGTATTGTTATTGTAGTGTATAAAGTTGTATTGTAATGCGGGTTAATTTAATATAGATTAATATAGATCAATCTACAATAGTATCATCATATTCCTTTTCTATATATATAGAAATCGATTTAATTACGTATATATAATATATATAGTGATAATGTATATTATATAGTATCCCAATTCTATTTCTTTGCTTTATCTATTTGTATTTAATTTGTGTTGATTTCAATTAAATTAATTTGAAATAATCGAAAGCTACTTTTACGATTAGAATTCCTAGATTTCTGATTATTTTCAATATGAATCCCGATCGAAAGAATCAATGACTTCTTCGATGGGTATAATAAAATAATCTTTTAGTTAGCATTCCCGACGAAGAAGTCATTGATTGAGGAGTTGACAAATGATCCATGGGAACTTCTTCGGATTTCGAAAAGGATTAGTAAAACCCGTCGACTTTTAACGTTTGAACCATGATATGAAATGGGTTCAATAAAACAAGCAAAACATAAATAAAATTTCTAAAATAGTAAAACTAAAACAAGCGGCGCAATATGTGACTCGCCCAAGACAATATTTTAGGATGTGCAG